AAGTTAGATAAATGGAAGTGGAATAGATAGAACATAATCTGGATCATGCCACATCACTTATTCTACTAGATCTTACGAAGCCTATTCATGCATGACATGATTCGGGTCTGATCATAGAAAAGATTCTCCTCAAGGGAACCAGCCTATCCTCTTGCTCCGCAGGGGGGGCGGCGGTTGGAACAGAGACACATTTGTTTATGAATTCCAATGTGGCAGATAATATATCTGCATGGACCAATCAATAGTTCAAGTCACACACTCCCATAATCCATCCTCTCCTCCGAGAATCCACTTCAACTATTCGTATCAAATAAAAAATACTTCGTGGTTGAAGGGAAATATCCAAATAACATGTCTTATTCTTTTCAATAATCCATATTTATAGCAATGAAATACTATTTTTTTGTTCCTACTCCTACCAAAATAATATATTATATGATCTATTACAAATACCTATGCTCTGTCTTCTCTATAAAGGACCTGAAATACCCTGCTTACGTATCATTGAAAAGTGCATTAACATAAATACGGCAGTAAGAAGAGGTAATACAAAAGTGTGTAAACTATAAAAGCGGGTCAAAGTGGATTGACCGACGCTAGCACTTCCGCGTAATAACTCTACCAAGGGCGATCCCACTATAGGGATAGCCTCAGGTACACCTGTTACAATTTTGACTGCCCAATACCCAATTTGGTCCCAAGGTAAAGAATAACCAGTTACCCCAAAGGATGCAGTCAACACAGCCAGAACTACACCCGTAACCCAAGTCAATTCACGTGGTTTCTTAAAACCACCTGTGAGATAAACACGAAATACGTGCAGGATCATCATTAGAACCATCATACTTGCTGACCATCGATGAACTGATCGGATTAACCAACCGAAGTTGGCTTCAGTCATTATGTATTGAACAGAGGCAAAAGCTTCTGTGACGGTCGGGCGATAGTAAAAAGTCATAGCAAAACCCGTAGCTACTTGTACTAAAAAGCAAGTAAGTGTGATCCCTCCTAGACAATGAAATATATTGACATGAGGAGGAACATATTTACTAGTTATATCATCTGCAATCGCTTGAATCTCGAGACGCTCTTCGAACCAATCATATACTTTATTGAGATAGGTGAACCGAAGGGACTCCCCCTCTGAGAACCGTATATGAGAATTTCGTCTCGTACGGCTCAAGCGAAAACACCCCAATACTGGTTCTGGTTGCAACGTGCAATAGAAAAGAAAGATTTGAAACCTTTTAGAGACTTCACTTGATTCCATCTTTCTTTCCCGATAAAATGAGGGAACCAAAACCCTAAATCTCTTCTTTGTGATGATAGCGCCAAAATATCAAGTTGGCTCATCCTATGTTGATTGTTACAGGCCTTTTGAATGTTCTCTTACCCTATTTTATTGTTGTTTATACGTAATACATACGAATTGACTATTGATAGGAATTATCTTGTTGAGACCCTATGAATCAATTGAAACCTCAGATTCCTACTAGAACCACGATGATTCAACAAAGAACAAAACAGAACCAAAGAGTTCTCTGAGTGGGAACCCTTTCGTTTGATCATCACTTCACTTATTCAATGAACAGATATAATAACTAAGAATCCATAGAAATATTTGTCCTGTCCCTCGCTCAGCTCAAACTAAGCATGATTCTGAAGGAAAAAGGTGGTTCGATTTCTGAAACGCCTCATTGAAAAGTTAATTGAAAAAAAAAATAATAATAGTTGGAGGCCGGTCACGAGGTATGAATAGTAGGTATGAATCATAGTTTAAATAGTTCTTGATCTATTCCATATAGTCCGTGCTCCAGATACTAGACTGACTATCTGACGGGCTAGAACCATCTCTCTCGATGAGATGACAGACTTATTCTCTGTACTATCAATAGGTATAACAAGTCACACACTCATATTCCGGAAATACCGAAACAAAAGAATTCCGCGGTCGAACTACCAAACAGAATGAGATGACCTAGAAATCCGAATCCTAAGTGATTCTTTTTTTTTTTTTATTGAAAGTTAGGACTTATCCGTTCTTCTGGACCTAACTTAATGAAATACCATCTAGTAAAACGGAAGAATTATAAATCTCCAAAATAATAGATAGGAATACTGCAAATAGAGCCATTGCGACACCCATAAGGGGTGTAGTTCCCCATCCAGGGGCTACTTTACCATATTCCGAATTCAATGGTTTTAATAAATCGCCTACAATAGTCCGTCTTGGCCCAGATCTGGAACTACCCTCAATGGTTTGTGTAGCCATAAATCCTATTCCATGCATTGTTTGAGATCTGTTGACTTTGTATACGATTCCGTTGTAAATAAACTATCTTATCGTAGATCCATCGTGGTCTTGAAATCACTTAATAATGGAAACTGCAACTCTAGTCGCCATCTTCATATCTGGTTTACTTGTAAGCTTTACGGGGTATGCCTTATATACCGCCTTTGGGCAACCCTCTCAACAACTAAGAGATCCATTTGAGGAACACGGGGACTAGTTGAAATGATGACCCTCCCCATCGGAGGGTCATCATTTCAATTGAGATAATGAAAAATCATTTCATCTTTTTATTCGGAACCTTAGGCGGTTCTCGAAAAAAGATAGCAAAAAATATTATCCCCAGAGTCGAGACCAACAGGAATGTATAAACCAATGCTTCCATAGATTCGATCGTGTTTTACAATTATAGCTTCCATACCTGTTCATTTGGGATCATTTCCCAGACAAGTAAAGGTCAAGAGTAATAGGTGATGATTCGAATTAATATTTCTCGAGTACCCTATATGAAACATAGGCTAGACATACGAAAAAAATGTTGTATCAGACTACTTGTCTCCTTGTAGTTGGATCCCCCAGTTTTTGGAAGGCTCCAAATTCCACTTGAGCATCTAAATCTGGGTCGATACCAGCAAAAACATCTCTGAACAAGGTTCTAGCACCATGCCAAATGTGGCCGAAAAAGAAAAGCAAAGCAAACGAAGCATGTCCAAAAGTGAACCAACCCCTTGGACTACTACGAAAAACACCATCGGATTTCAAAGTAGCGCGATCCAATTCAAAAATTTCACCCAATTGGGCACGTCTAGCATATTTTTTCACAGTAGCAGGATCATTATAACTGACTCCATCGAGTTCACCACCATAGAACTCAACAGTTACACCCACTTGTTCGACACTATACTTTGATTCCGCCCTTCTAAAAGGAACATCGGCTCTCACAATTCCGTCTCCATCTACCAAAACTACCGGAAATGTTTCAAAGAAGGTAGGCATACGACGTACAAAAAGTTCATGCCCCTCTTTATCTCTAAAGACAGGGTGTCCTAACCACCCAACAGCTATTCCATCCCCGTTGTCCATTGAGCCGGCTCTGAACAATCCTCCTTTCGCCGGATTATTACCGATATAATCATAAAAAGCTAGTTTATCGGGAATTTTAGACCAAGATTCCGATAAACTCAGATTTTCAGCTAGCCCGGCGTTAACTCTTCGATATATTTCTTGCTGGAAATATCCCTGATCCCACTGATAACGAGTAGGACCAAATAATTCGATCGGAGTAGTCGCTGAACCATACCACATAGTTCCAGCAACAACGAAAGCTGCAAAAAACACAGCAGCGATACTACTGGAAAGCACAGTTTCAATATTGCCCATACGTAATGCTTTGTATAGACGTTGGGGCGGGCGGACACTAAGATGGAATAGACCCGCTAATATTCCCAAGGTGCCTGCTGCAATATGATGAGAAGCTATCCCCCCCGGAACAAAAGGATCAAAACCCTCCGCGCCCCATGAAGGATTTACAGGTTGCACTTTTCCGGTTAGCCCATAAGGATCAGACACCCATATTCCAGGGCCATACAAACCTGTTACATGAAATGCACCAAACCCAAAGCAAGCCACCCCAGATAAAAATAAATGAATTCCAAAGATCTTGGGCAAATCCAAAGAGGGTTTTCCCGTACGTTCATCACAGAATATTTCTAGATCCCAATACACCCAATGCCAGATAGCTGCCAAGAAGCACAAGCCAGAAAACACAATGTGTGCCCCGGCAACACCTTCGTAACTCCAAATACCCGGATTGGTTACAGTTCCTCCTGTAATACTCCAACCGCCCCATGAATTGGTTATTCCTAAACGAGTCATGAAGGGTATAACGAACATACCTTGTCGCCACATTGGATCAAGAACGGGATCAGAGGGATCAAAAACAGCTAATTCGTATAGAGCCATAGAACCGGCCCAACCAGAAACTAGAGCTGTATGCATTATATGGACAGAAAGCAAGCGACCAGGATCATTCAATACGACAGTATGAACACGATACCAAGGCAAACCCATGGAAATACCCCTTCATCAAAGAAAAATAGACACTATGTAACTTTGTCACATTGGAAAAGACTATGCTATACCTCATTCAGTGATTATCTCGGTGCAAGGGTTCACATTTATTACGTGCCGCAGGTGATAGTAATAATGGAACAATTCCGTTCTGTTCGCAGGAACAAAGAGAAGCAGATTTATTTTATACCCGATAAGTACCAATACGCAATGGGGGGATTGGTCCCATTTTTTAAGTGAATCCATTAGATACTTGTTCATCATTCGAAGGATCCACTCTGTCCCTAAGAATTTTCTTTTTTTTTAATTCTGTCTTCCTACATGAGCCTTCCAATCTATGGATAAAATATGATAAACAGAAATATTATGAGGACAATAAACCCATTGTTACGTTTCCACATCAAAGTGAAGTATAGTACTTAACCCCGTTTTCTTTAATGTAATGCCCATTGGTGTTCCAAAAGTCCCTTTTCGGAGTCCTGGAGAGGAAGATGCAGTTTGGGTTGACATATAGTGCGACTTGTCGGACATATTGGGTCATATGGGATTTCCCCGTTCTCTCCCCTGATCGAGATATACTCTCTTTCGCCTAAGAAAGATTGATTGAATCATCAAATCAATTCAAGAATTCGGAGCGTGAAGTGTGCAAATGGATCAATTCGTTTGAAAGATAAATATGATCTTATCAATTAGAATAATCTATGGTTGACTTGGAACAATAAAATGAAGTATCCAGGCTCCGTTCAGAAAATACCAAATGGGTAATATTGATTACCACTTCTATCATCTATCAGAAATAAGACCATAGGAGTGATCTCAAACCACTAATAAATATAATATAAATGTGATGAATACATCGAATATTTGGTTGGTGGAAGGCATAAAAAAGCCGTAAGAAAAAAATAAGTGGTACTGGGGTCATTTGTCCTATATGTGCAAATGGAATTCGGGCGAATCTTTACCCGGAGTAGAGCATAAACCTAAAATAAGTGAAGAGGCCCATTCAGGAACAAGAAAATGACATCGCGATTTGGATCTCGATGAAACAATACATCAATAAAAAGATGTTCAGTGAATTCTTTTTTTTAGGTTAGGAGGGCAAACCAAAACTCATTTTTGTGGAAAATGCAAATGAAAATAAACCCCTTCGTCAGGAAAACGCCTAAACTAAAAAGGAATAGGTCTGAAATCGACACATTGATTCTTTTTTTTTCGAACTTTTTTGAACCGTATGTATCGAAAGGTGCGTGTACGGTTCTGCGGGGATACAATTTTTCCTAATCAACCGACTTCATCGAGAAAGATTACTTTTTTTAGGCCAAGGCGTTGATAGCGAGATCTCGAATCAACTTGTTGGTCTCATGGTATATCTCAGTATGGAAGATAATACCAGGGATCTCTATTTGTTTATAAATTCTCCCGGCGGATGGGTAATACCGGGAATAGCTATTTATGATGCTATGCAAATTGTTCCACCAGACGTACATACAATATGCATGGGATTAGCCGCTTCGATGGGATCTTTCATCCTGGTCGGAGGAGAATTTACCAAACGTCTAGCATTCCCTCACGCTCGGCGCCAATGAGTTTTTATTTGACTTGAAGAAAAAATAAGACTATGCCTTCGCCATATGGAATATATAAGTAATAATAGCATGGCACGTTTAGTTCGATATGAGCAAATCATTATTGCTTTTTCATAACATGATTATGTATCGAGATAGTAGTATGAAACAAAAGGTTAGTCCCGATTCGATCTTATTCCTATGTTATTTATCGGGGGTCCATTTCAGCGTCACAAACAACCCTTTTTCCTTACACAACATGAGTCTGAATATTTCTAAGCATGAAAAGAAAGGGATCATTTTTCTTATTTAATCAGACTCAGACCAGAAAGAAACTTTGGGATTGCTGAATCATAGAAGAGAGATGAATATATTATCTAAAGCAACGGAACCATCATAGTATTTTTTTGTTCCTACGAGGAGAAGGGTGGTAAATGGATCATCCAACGATTTGGATCTGATAGATCTATTTGTCTCTTTCTTTGATGTAAGAGAAGAGTAGATTCCATTGCGGAGCCGTATGCAATGTGAAAAAATTGCCTGTACGGTTTTCCATCTTTTTTTTATTTTGATTTATTTTTATCTTTTCGCTCCATTTTGCGAAATAGAGGAATCGTTCATTATGACATATTATAATCAGGGTTATGATCCACCAACCTGCTAGTTCTTTTTATGAGGCACAAGCAGGAGAATTTATCCTGGAAGCGGAAGAACTGTTGAAACTTCGCGAAATACTAACAAGAGTTTATGTACAAAGAACGGGCAAACCTTTATGGGTTGTATCTGAAGACATGGAAAGGGATGTTTTTATGTCAGCAACAGAAGCTCAAGCTCATGGCATTGTTGATCTTGTAGCAGTCGAAAATAGCGCGGATTTTGTGTAAATTGGTAATTCTACTTCGAATCACGGTTCATTCGAACCATGGTTCGAAGTAGAATCTTCAACTCAAGTGAAAGTAATTCATAATCATCAGGTTAGGATCGATCTAAACCAACCGATTCTATATACGATTCAGCATGCCAACTATTAAACAACTTATTAGAAACACAAGACAGCCAATGAGAAATGTCACGAAATCTCCTGCTCTTCGAGGATGTCCTCAGCGTAGAGGAACATGTACTAGGGTGTATGTGTGACTCGTTCAGATCATGAACTGTGACCTAAACTAAACCGTTTTTCCAGTATCAATGACCAGTGCCAATGAAAATGAATGGGGTAGAATAGAAGAACTACATTAAAAAAAAAGATCTAATCTATCATATACCTCTATTGTGTATGGAATTTATGGTTTCCATTGGTGCAAATCCAATCGCCTTGATTTGAATTTGGGATGAAAAGCGATTCCTCATTGGTAGCGAATGGTTATCCATTAAGCGGGGAAATAGTATTTAAAAGGCATAAAACATATTGGTGCTCTTACTATTGTGTTGCAAGAACGGACTGATAGGGTCAGCTACCTAGCCAACCTTCATAATTAAATACCGTCACTGTATGGATAGATCTCGTTGTGAAAAGACCTATTACTGGCTAATTCATGGGTAGAGCCAAATGGTGTGAACTGTACAAGTTACCAATAACATTGATTAAATGAGGGAAAGGGCTCCGGTGTATAGATAGGACCTCGCCGTTTAAGAAGTAACCATAGAAACGATGGAACCCACTATTTATTTATGGGGAAATGAACTGCCTGTAAGAAATAACAAATCGTGGTTGGGAAGGTTATAGTAGCAAAAGAAAGCCATCGGAATTTTTATTTTATACACCGGAAGAATCCGTTTTGCTTAGACCAAGAGAAGGAAAAAGAATGACTGAAAGAAAAGAAATGAAAATCAATTAGTTATTCATGAAAATCTTATTCATCAAAGTCCCATTTTAAACTATGACAAGAGTTAGACGTGGATATATTGCGCGGAGGCGTCGAAGAAAAATTCGTTTATTTGCATCAAGCTTTCGAGGAGCTCATTCAAGACTTACTCGAACTGCTACTCAACAGAAAATAAGGGCTTTGGTTTCCAGCCATAGGGGTAGAGGAAGGCAAAAGCGAGATTTTCGTCGTTTGTGGATCACTCGGATAAATGCAGTAACCCGCGAGAATGGGGTACCCTATAGTCGATTAATACACGATCTGCGCAAGAAGCAGCTCCTTCTGAATCGTAAAATACTTGCACAAATAGCTATATCAAATAGGAATTGCCTTTACATGATTTCCAATGATATAATCAAATAAGGAGATTGATCGGGAGGAGTCCGACGGAATAATTTAAATGAAACAGAGTTTCCCGGAGAATTACCCCGGGAAGGTAGAGTAAAAATAGCAATGTAAAGGAAAATAAAATGTAGTAGGAATGAACGAACCCATTTCTTTATTGAAATGGGTCTTCTTCCCCCATTCTTTCTTTTTTCTTCCGACACTACAATTGAATATGAGCTCCGGATTTTACGAACAAAGTATCACATCAATTTGAGTTATGATTTGAGTTCTGATTCGATTGAAGAGTAGTCCTATTTCTATTTTTTTCTGGTTCTAGTGCCGGTAGTTCTAGAAATCGACTCGGCTCTCTCAAATTGTTTCTCATTATTAAGAAAAGGTAACAAAGATAAAATACGAGCTTGTTTTATAGCAATAGTAATTAATCGTTGTTGTTTCAAGGTCAATCTATTCACTCGCCTAGGTAATATTTTTCCTTGTTCACTAATAAATCGACTAATTAAACTCATGTTTCTATAATCAATTCGATCCCCCAACCCAATTGGGGGCAAACGCCTACGAAAAGATCGCTTGGATTTACGAAAGGGTCGCTTGAATTTCTCCATGGTTTATTCCTTATCTCTAAAATACCATTTCTTCATTCATCTCGGATCCGCCCGAAATGGCATTTGATTTGCTCCTAGATATGTTATATGTAATTCCTTCCTGTTCCTTCAAATGTTGGCACACGCAAGGCAACACCACATTCAATCTATTTCTTTATCTCCCCGTGAATCGTATGTTTGTAACAATAGGGACAGAATTTCTTCAATTCCAATCGACCAGGTGTATTGTGTCGATTCTTTTGAGTAATATATCTGGAAATGCCCGGTGATTCCTTCTTCTTATCGGCACCATTTCGGACACAACTGGTACATTCCAAAATAACCGTAACTCTGGGATTTTTACCCTTGGGCATAAACCTCCTTTGTATTTTGGATTCCCTCAACTCTTTCTTCTCTTCTTCAATCCGAAGAAGAAGAAAGGAGAAAGGAAAAAAATAGAAGTTGCTAACTGGAAATCTAATTATGAAAGATTTCGTTGCAAGTTGCAATCAATAGAATAGAGTAATACGTAATACAACTATTTACTACAATTCAATTACTATTCCTAATCTCAGTATTTGATTTCAGTATCTAAGTATCTTATCTAATCTTGAATATCCAAGCCTAGATCCACATTTCTATTTCTGCTCCCCCTCTATTTATTCTACCCCGAATCCGAGTTTTGCTGAGGTTTAATTCACTTTTATTCTTTCTATTTCCCTACTCAACAAAAGTGAAGGGAGGGACAGGGGCTATTTAACAAACAGAGAATTTATTGCTATTGTTAGCCAACATCTTCTACCACATCGATAATACCACACCGATAACTAGAATGAAAAAAAAGGGAATGTCAACGCATCTGGGAATAAACGATTGATCTCTATCAATAGACCTGCTAAAGAACCGAACCATAGAGTAGTTAGCACAGGCGCTACGGAAAGGTATGTTTTGATATCTCGCATTGAAAATCCTCCTTCTTTATTTAACACATATATGATCAGATATATTATATATAGTTGTAGATCACTTGTATTTGTGTGCGGAATCCTTAACTCAAATGGATATGTACAACGATCCAGTAGATGAGATACTCCTGCCCCTGAATAAAAGAAAAAGTAAGTGCCCCGTTCCGTTCTTTTTTTTTTTTTGTTCTTGAGCATAGAAATACTCATTCTTTTACACGTTGTATTTCACCTTGGATTTCATATATACATAATTCTAACTCTAACTCTTTTATTTTATGTTATGAGACCAAAAAGAAAAAATGGCAAGAGAAATGTATATAGATATATTTAAAGGAAATAACGGTGTGGAAAAGAAGACAGGGATTCTCTACAATGACACTGTACAACAATCACTGTACAACAATTGAAAGGGATGTAGCGCAGTTTGGTAGCGCGTTTGTTTTGGGTACAAAATGTCACGGGTTCAAATCCTGTCATCCCTACCTATTACTTATCTTACGGGCAGTAACATGGGATCAATTTCAATTGGGGATGGCATGATCATTAGTATCATTTAATGATACTATATGCAAGCTAAGAAGTATTGGGAAAAAATTATCTCTTGTCGTGAGAAAGCGCTCTTAGTTCAGTTTGGTAGAACGCGGGTCTCCAAAACCCGATGTCGTAGGTTCAAATCCTACAGAGCGTGATGCTACTTTGTATCGAATCACATTAACTTGAATTGTGAACATCAATCAAAATCAAATTAAATTTGACCTCCTGAGGGTCAAGGATAGGAGGTCAATGACAAGAAAAAAGAAATCTTACTCAATCAAAAGTCCAACTGATCGCCGCGTCTGTATTGTAAATATGCAGTTACAAACAATCCGGCTAAAGTAATAGGAATTAGACCTAACACGATTCCAAATAAAAAAACTTCAATCATTTCGATTTGTTGTCTTGTTTGAAAGGGGAGAAAAGGTAATATCTATCTCTAATCTAAATAATAATCTGCATCACCCAGTAATCTCAACGTCCAAGAATTTGCAATTGATGCTGGAAATAAAAACCATAGAATACCTGGAATGGAATCTTACAGAAATCTGAATTGAAAAATTCGCATTTTCCTGATTTGATTGTTCATTCAATTAATTTCAAATAAGTCGTATCTTGCTCAGACCAATAAATAGAGCTGGGGTTATAGTTGAAGCAGTCAGTAGAAAACCGAAATAACTAACTATAGTAGGCATGAAGGAACTAAATGAGATACGTTCTTTTTATACATATGTTTATAAAGCACTTGCCTAAGTTTCCGTTTTTGCGAGATATGATGATAAGAAAAAATCCAAATTGAAAGATTTAGTCCTAATTTAATTTATTTTCTTTTGATTTCTCAGTCATTTCATTATAAACAGGACTAACAAACGTGATGTGACGAAGGAAAAATAAATAGTAAATTTACCTTACTATGAATTCATCGTCTGTGACATCTACTGATCTCGTGATTCCGAACCAACAAATTGATTGAACAACTCGTATAGTAATACGAACTCTGTCTTGTAACTTCATTCACAAATGAAATTCTCTTTCATGGAAAACTATGGGATAGAAAGAAGAATTGGCTTTTGAAATCATTCCAACTTGGATCATTGCTTTTCCTTTTCAATTGGATCCGTTTTGGAACGAACCGATAACGACTCTTTCTTATCTTATTTTCACTTACTTAATATAACTTCATATTTTTAATATTTAATTTAATATAAGATATCTCAAAAGAAGAAAAAAGTATCCCACGACTTCTCAAAGCAAAGAAATAAAAAGCGTTATTTCAGATACAACTCGATTCCAAGATTAGCAATTACTATTATTTTTTTGTTCTGGGTTCCACATTTTTTTTTCTTTTCACATGATGTAGTCCTATCTTCTTGTAGGTGGGAACCCTTGAATTGAACCTAATGAAACAATCTAATGAAAACCCAGTTTAGTTCAATCCATTATAGTTGCATCATGAATTTCGACTGCTCCAACTATTGTTTGTTCACTTTCCCTTATCGAATACTATTTGCTATTGTACTGTCCAAACAACCCCTCTTATTGGAAGGGGTTAGAACGAAAATACTTTTTTTCTACTTCTACAACCACGAAAACTCCCTTCCAGATTTTGCATCCAATTGTGGGATGGGAATATGATAATTTCATTCATGAATTATTAGATAAGATAGATTAATTAAATAAAAAAGAAAAGCCATCGAGTCACCTTTACCAAGCCAAGATCTTCAGCCTATTCCGAAACCGGTAAAACATTATATTACAAGGAATTTTCTATTCTATTGAATGACACCTGCTTAGGCCTATACAAGGAACAAGAAAGGCAGAAAGGAATTCTGTACTATTTTTTGCGATGCTGATTGAAACAACATTGCTGTGTCAGAGGAAAGATAGCTATACTGATTCGGTATACTCTAAATACACCCTTGGTACAATATTGACGATCTCACAAAGATTGGATATCAGTATTTCTCCATTTACTGATCTCTATCTTTCACGAAATCGATCCCCCTTTGACTGTAATATTGGAGCTCAGCATGTCTGGAAGTACGGGAGAACGCGCTTTTGCTGATATTATTACCAGTATTCGATACTGGGTCATTCATAGCATTACTATACCTTCCCTATTCATTGCAGGTTGGTCATTCGTCAGCACGGGTTTAGCTTACGACGTGTTTGGAAGCCCTCGACCCAACGAATATTTCACAGAAAGCAGACAAGGGATTCCATTAATAACTGGCCGTTTCGATTCATTGGAACAACTCGATGAATTTAGTCGATCCTTTTAGGAGGCCTTAATGACCATAGATAGAACCTATCCAATTTTCACAGTGAGATGGTTGGCTGTTCACGGACTAGCTGTACCTACCGTTTTTTTCTTGGGGTCAATATCAGCAATGCAGTTCATCCAACGATAAAATAAATAAATCTAATCCGAATTAATTATAGAGCTACGACACAATCAAATCCGAACGAACAAAACGTTGAATTGAATCGTACCAGTCTCTACTGGGGGTTATTACTCATTTTTGTACTTGCTGTTTTATTTTCCAATTATTTCTTCAATTGAGAGAAAGAAAGGAAATTCTCTTATCTCATTCGGAAGGATATCATACCCATAACTATCCATGACTGTTTATGTCTATAGCATGACCACTTGATGAAATGGGGAGGGAAGTGAGGTAAATGGCCGATACTACTGGAAGGATTCCTCTTTGGCTGATAGGTACTGTAGCTGGTATTCTTGTGATCGGTTTAATCGGCGTTTTCTTCTACGGCTCATATTCCGGATTGGGATCATCCCTGTAATAATCGGATGAACCGTACTGTAGACATGAAAGAGTAAGAACTCAACAGGACCTGACCCCTCCTTATATGGATTTGAGGTCCTGTTGAGTTCTTACTCTTCGACCGAGACCTTGACCCATTCCATAAGAGGTGGAAATTCATCCAGTCAACACAATCATAATATATACATGTATTAGATTTTTCGAAATGAAAAATGGTTGATTGGCCCCGATGAAATTACTACATTCCTTAAATTTTTATAATGTTTTTGAAACGTCGAATCTACTGATTGATTCATAGTATCTATAGATATAGTGTGGACTTTTCCGAAGTAAGAATAAAGTAAAGAAAAAAGGATCCTTTGAATGACATAAATAATATGGATTTCTACAGATGAGACACCTTACAAATAATTCCTATACTAAACTAATTGGAAACTAGGAAACTATAGAAAAATAAAGTTTGAACTGTAACTTTGATGTGAGTGATGAGATAAGATAATAAGGTATAATAAGATAATCAAATTAATAAGGATTTTGATATGCCCGAAAACCCAAGATTTCCACTTTTTGACCCGGAATTAGAACATGAAAAATCTTTTTAAGCGAGTCTTTTTTCTTTTTATAAGTTCATTGAAAATTATAAGTTCATTGCAAAAATTCCATTTGCTCAATTGAGTTTCTCTTGCCCCTCTTTTTTTATCCCCCATACTTCTCTTCTTTCTTATGAATTCAAAGAGGTTCCGATAAACCCGCAATTAATATTTATTTGATTTGACGAATGAGACCCAGAACCATTATTATTTCGACGCAACGAAAGAGCGGAAAATTCCTTTTCTTTCTTTGTAGAAAAAAGATTTGGGAGACGAGTAATCTTTCCTGGAGCCTTCCTTTTTTCTTCATTTATCCTGCTTTCTACCCCTGCTTCCCACTTATGCGTTTATTAGATATAGAATCTAAAAGTATTGAGGCATTACGTGCCATTTACCATGTGGCAATAAGAAACCTGGCATAATCACACTAAACTCAATTTTGATCCAATCATCCTCTTTTGCAATTCCATACTATTGCTATTTTCTAATCTGGAATACAAGTCATCTCCGATATCTCGAAATAGTATAATCAAAAGCAAGCAAAAAGGGGCTTTCCGTGATTTTTGACCGCGCATACACATAATATAATTGCGATAATTGCGATAAAAAAAAATTCAGCTTTTTTGCCAGCTCGATGTTGAGGAATCCGTGGATCTAGAAATTCATTTCGGCTAATTGAACCTTCTCAAACTGTTTCTTTTTAAGAACCAAAAAGATTTGCGCCAGAATAACAGATGCTAAGAAGAACAAAAGGCCTTGGATACGCAATGGATCTTGAAGTACTATTTCTGCATCGCCTTGACCAAAACCACCTACATTGGGATTACTTGTTAATGGCTGATCAAGCTTGATGTATTCACCTTCAGAAACAAGAAGTTCAGGTCCTGGAGGTATAATATCAACCGTTTCGTGTCCATTCGATGCATCAGATATGGTTATTTCATATCCACCTTTCTTTTCTTTACGTACTATTTTACTTACTATCCCTGCTGCTGAAGCATTATAGACTGTATTGTTACTCTTGCTCCCATCAGGATAAATCTGACCCCTTCCCCTGTTCCCACCTACATATATAGGATATTTTAAGAAGTGAACCTCTTTCCTAGTAGCGGGATCTGGAGAAAGGATGGGAAAGACGATTTCACTATATTTCTGACCAGGAACAGGGCCCACCACAAGAATGTTTTTTTTATTAGGACGATAACTCAGAAAAGACAGATTACCCATCTTTTCTTTCATCTCGGGAGAAATACGATCGGGGGGAGCTAATTCAAATCCTTCGGGTAAAATGAGAACAGCCCCCACATTCAAACCTCCCTTTTTACCATTAGCAAGAACCTGTTTCAGTTGCATATCGTAGGGGATTCTAACAACTGCCTCAAATACAGTATCAGGAAGCACAGCTTGTGGAACCTCAATATCCACGGGCTTGTTAGCCAGGTGGCAATTAGCGCATACAATACGCCCAGTTGCTTCTCGCGGATTTTCATAACTCTGCTGCGCAAAAATGGGATATGCATTTGAAATAGATGCCCGAGTTATTACATATATCATCATCGATACGGAAATGCATCGAGTCATCTGTTCCTTTACCCAAGAAAAAGTATTTCTATTTTTTTGCATGGTCTAATCATTGATCCCGGAAATTTCTACAATAAATTAGGTAGGGAGTCAGTATAGTTCCCTATCCTCGATTCTGCCATTGTATGGAATACAGAAGTAATCTAATCCCCTCGACAAGTAAAAGTATAAAGAATGGGTAAGATTTTGAATGGTTTGTTTATATACAAAGTGACATTACAATTTTCTTTATGTTGTCAGATTAAATCAGTTCTTCACTCATTCAGTGAATGATAAATCACTACAAGTGAAGGAGATACACGGTTTAAATAATGAAAGATCCAATATTTCAAAATTGTATCTAGAATGACCGGAAAGGTAGAAACGAGACCGGATATAATTTTCTCATTCTGAACAAATCCAAAATCTTTGTAGAACGAACCAATCATTAGTTCCCAAGCGTGGGGCGAATGGAATCCAATACATAAATCGGTTAATAAGAGAATGGAAAAAGCTTTTATTGTGTCGCTTAAGTTATAGAGGAATTCCTGAACCCAAGAATTAAGAGTGATAAGTTCTTCATTACCCAGAATAGAATAAGCACTTAGAATAGCGAAACAGGTTATATTTGTCGAGAAATGCAAAATAATATGTATATGATCTTGATTGTGCATTCTTACCAATTGTATCGTTTCTTTGTGGATTCCTATACGAAGCTTTTGTATATGTGTCTCCGGATACTCCTTTATCATTTCGTCCAACAAGAACAGTTCTTCTAATTTTATGAATCCTTCTAGAATGTTCTTTTCTTGAATATCATTCAAAAAAGTTTCGGATTGGCTGGTATTCCACCAATTAGTCACCCAAGGTTCCATACTTTTATTAAATGAGAGAGAAATTCCCCAAGGCAGAAATACGATGGATGCAAGATATGGTAGGGGATTCAATGCTTTCTTTTTCGTCACTTCCAATCCGTGAATTCTTAATGAACCTGATTCATTTGTTGACTATGTCTGATATTTGTATGATGTATGAAGCACGAGTTCTATAACGAGGTATGGAACCTATGGATCTATTTCCCATTGTGTAATTTGTTTAGTCCTTGTCTCCAGAAATGGAATAAGGGTTCATTTATTTCGAATGCGGAGGTAATGAAATAGTGTCCCCAGACATCCCAATCGGTCAAATTCGGATCAATTGCATGTTCATTTGGTCTTTTTGATGAATGCCAGAAAGAAGCACTTGAAGTAACAAACATGAATATTATTCGTATTTCGAGAAAAGCTCTTTTGTTATATCAATCAATTATTTATTATTTCGAATTGTTTCACGGATTATCCACATCCCAGGAATAATCGAGGGGATAATTCTGAAAAATACCGATGACGAAATCCGAAATAGTCGGCAAAACAGGAGTGGTTCTAAAAAATCCAATTGTTTGGTCATCAAGAAACAAGCATCAAGAAAGATGAATAAAAAGAAAGGTTAATTGACAAAAGAGGGATAATTTACTGGGTATGATCCATCTTATCTTCATCTATATATAATGTAATGTATTGATTCGAAATATTGGTCCTAAAATCTTAAAATATGGATTCTGTACTCCGACCTGATATATGTGATGAATACATACTTATTAAACTTGTTAATAATATGAAAATGAAAGAATTAAGTGGAATTTCATACGCATGAAAAAGAGTTTTGATGGACTAAAATCACTTCATGGTATGATTGTTCCATAAGTCTACCTGCTCCATGGTACGCAGGACATGATATTTCCATCGGGATGTGGGAAATAGGATTTAACTAAATGTTTTGATCAAAGGAGCGAAACATCAGTTATATTAAAAGAAAAAGGGATTCTTGGGTTCCCTCCCCCTCCCTCGTGACGAGGAGCACTCATTCCTCGATTTCTTTGTTTCATTTCAAAATACTTCAATTGGTACGCGCAAAAAATAGGCTGATTCGGCAGCTTTTTGTTCAATTTCTCGTGGAGTTAAATTCTCATCGGTACGCGTCAATGGAATGTCTCCCCGGCCCCCAATTTCCATATAAAGGACACGGCGAGGAAAAAGACCCTCTTTAACTTCTATTCTGATCGAACGGATATCTCTTATACGGAATCGAAAGAAGATGCGACGATTTCTTCCAGGAAATCCCCAACGAAAAATACGCACTATTCCTTCTTTTCTATCGAATTTGTCATAACCGCTACCTACACTCCACGAAATTGTGCACCACAAATAGGAGCTAATGAATAGACCCGCGATACCGTAGAAACACATTACGATCCCTTGTGGAAAAAAAACTATTTGCTGAGATGGGAATAAGGATATCAGATTCCTACCAAAATAACTGGAAGTTCCAACCAATAAAAATCCTAGTGAACCTAAAAAAAGGATACAGGCCCAGCAGAAGTTACTTATTTTTCTAGAACCCGTTATAAGTTCTATCCATATATGTTCTGATCGCCAATTCATACTAGATTAGATCGAGTTTCATTCTATTGGAATTGAGAGAATCATCAAAATGAGTTTTTTGGCTCCCGAAGTAACTTTCATCCGCTAATACTATCACGATGTAAATCATCAATCAGGATTCATTCATCAAATCAGTTAGATAGAACTAACATCTCCCCCCATTCAAACTAGCATCACCCTCATTCATATGATCCAGATATATCTATTTACATATCATTATCATACATAATATATATATTTCAGATATCCGATCGACCCGTTGAAATAAAAGTCGAGCTATAGATGCATAAACATGGATTTATCCATATGATCATCTATTTACATTTGTGATTTGTGTCCGAAGTCCGAAGCCGCATGTCGTACCATTCCCATTAAATGAAATGAAAATCTGTATTATGATCCAAAGATTGAAATAAATTGATGAGATTGGGTCCCATCATATCTAGACAATCTTGTTTTTTTGAACATGGAAAAATAAAGAAACCATTGCAATTGCCGGAAATACTAGGCCTACTAAAGGCACAAAAATAGAGGGTAAGTTGAGATCTGTCATAGAATCGGTGCCTCGGTGTATTTAATTGATACTTCTCTTTGTTATAAAGATATCTATTATAATTATATATTATAATTATAAGTATATTAATATAATAATAATATTCTAAGTTATTAGAATATGAGTGCAAAGAATGTGTATCTAAACTAAATAGAAATTAGTGTACTTACCCATCCTTTTCCGGTAAATATATGTATAAGAATCTTATTATTCTTATTCCTCCCTTATGTTTCTAAACAAATTTCTTCTCAAAGATTCGTTATAATTTGATCCAATAAGGATTCATATTAAAAATGTATGATTCTCAGGAGATATGGAAGTGTTGCATATTGATTTATTTCTATATCTTAGTTAGGTTGGAACATTTGATATGTAACAAGGGGGCTTTTTTGGATTTCTCTAATTTGGATTTCTCCGAAGGAAAAAGACACTACTTTGATCTTTTTTTTATCCTGCTCTGTTGCTAAAGGGTCCGTCCCTGATCTGATTACTCATTAGTAAAGGTAGGATAAAAGAAAAGATGGATCTGGAGAAAAAATCCTCTGAAACTTCTGATTCTTACTACTTCACTACAATTACAAATTCTCTTTATGCCAGCAAAGAAAGCTCCATCCTTGCTACTTCAATTCTGATAAACGAAATGAAGTACTTTTTTGCCTACAAATAACTAAATCTATCGCTCTACTACTTCTACTTTTTGACTTGAATTTCTTTGGTTCAAGTTCAAGGGCGGGGAAAGAAACCATGGAACTGAAATAACTCACTCGGAACACCTTTTAAAAGATTACGCGGTACGATTGGATCAAATAAACCCTTATTGAATAAATACTCCGCTACTTGCGAACCCTCAGGTACTGTCTTCTTCAATGTTTGTTCAATTACTCTTTTACCCGCGAATGCAATGTAAGCATTGGGTTCGGCAATAATGATATCTCCCAACATACCAAAACTGGCTGTCACTCCACCAGTTGTAGGGGATGTAAGGATTGATACATAGAATAACTTTTTATTTGATTGATAATTGTATAAAGCGGAAGATATTTTAGCCATTTGCATCAAGCTCAAACTTCCTTCTTGCATGCGCGCTCCTCCAGAAGCACACACCATAATAACAGGGAGAGATCTATCAGTAGCATACTCGATCAAACGTGTGATTTTCTCGCCTACTACGGATCCCATACTACCCCCCATGAACTTAAAATCCATAACACCAATTGCTATAGGAATACCATTTAGTTTGCCTATGCCTGTTTGAACAGCCTCAGCTAAACCCGTCTCTATTTGATAAGAATTGATACGATCCCTATAAGGGTCCTCCTCAGAATGAAATTCAATAGGGTCCATAGAGACCATGTTTTCATCCATAGGGGCCCAAGTGCCTGGATCAATCAAAAGTTCGATTCTATCTGAACTACTCATTTTCAAGTGGTATCCACATTGTTCACAAATATTCATTTTTGAACTAAAAAATTTCTTATAATTTAATCCATAACAATTTTCACATTGAACCCATAAATGTCTGTATCTTTTATTTCTATCTAAATCATTATGTCTTCCGAAATCACTGTCACTAACACCACTAGTTTTTAGATTGGAACTCCCACGGTCACTACCCCTTTCACTATCGCTACAAATGTAACTATAAATGTAATTGTCACTTGAATTGTTGCTACCGTTTGGAATGCAACTATCCATATTGGTTTCAGAACAAATATAACTGTCAATGCAACTATTTATGTGACTCTTCCAACTATGCCTAGTATCATACACGTAATGATCATAATAGCGATTGTAACTCTTAGACCCATTATTTAGA